ATATCTTATAACAGTAGATACTATTAAAGTATTTTTTTACCCCCGGAGCCTTGTGTACGTATAGTATGTAAAATGAAAGATTATGTCCAAAAATTCCCGATTTTACTCAATAAATCCCCCGTAACTGTCCATAGGAGAAAGAATAGGTAGGGATGACAGGATTTGAACCTGTGACATTTTGTACCCAAAACAAACGCGCTACCAAGCTGCGCTACATCCCTTTAAAAAATTGTTGTACAGTGTCATTGTAGAAAATCCATGTCTTATTTTCCACATCCTTCTTTTTTGCTCTACCTATCTATTATCTATATAGGTAGAAAATGTTCTTGTCATTTTTTTGAGGGGACGGCAAAATTGAATATGCTGGGTCATTGTACATATGCATTTTAGTTAGTAATTCCTAATTATAAATTCATTTCAAGCAAAAACAAATGATCTTGAACTAAGATATCGGATTATCTATGATCTATGTATTAGAATATCGAACTAGGATTATATATGTATTACAATATAAAATACAAATAAAGAATTAAAATAAATAAGAAAAAAATAGAAAATAAAAGAAGAAGGAGGATTTTAAATGCGAGATATAAAAACATATCTCTCAACGGCACCTGTGCTAACCACTCTATGGTTTGGGTCTTTAGCAGGTCTATTGATAGAAATTAATCGTTTATTTCCAGATGCCTTGTCATTCCCCTTTTTTTCATCCTGATTAAATTCTTGTATTGATCTGTGAAAAAATGAAGAAGATTTGAGATACAATTCTACATAACATGGTTCCAATTTCGTTCCTTTTTTCTTTCCTATCCTAAAAAGAAAGAGAAAGAGTGTATCGAACTTCAGTTAAAATACAGTGAATCTACGATAGAATTTGGGGGAAAATAAATGGAAATGTGGATCCAGTCTAGGGGCGATTCTACAAAATTATAACATAGAAAGAAGAAAATACTGAGATTAGGATAGGAATAATTCCTAGTTAGAAAAAATTGTATTAATTAATTATTACAATATTCTTAATATTCTTCTATTAATGAATATGAATCTTTTTCTTTATAGTTATAGTAATTAATTATAGTAATTCTATTTTAGATTATAGTACTTCGAAGTCATTCGAATTCTAATAATTCGAAAAAGGAAATATTTACAAATCCCATTTTTAGTTAGTAACTTTTATTAATCTTATTTTATTAATCTTAATTAATTATATGAATTATTAATATAGTATAGATATATAGAATAGAGATTCTTTTTTTCTTTTTCTTTGGTTCGGATCAAAAAGAAAAGAAAGAGAGTTCTAAAATGAAGTCGATCCAAAATGAAAAGGAGGTTCATGACCAAGGGTAAAGATATTAGAATTATAGTGATTTTGGAATGTACCTGTTGTGTTCGAAAGGGTGTCAATAAAGAATCGCCGGGCATTTCTAGATATATTACTCAAAAGAATCGACACAATACACCCAATCGACTAGAATTGAGAAAATTTTGTTGCTATTGTCAAAAGTATACTATTCATGGGGAAATAAAGAAATAGATGGAACGGAATGCGTGTTTTATTTTTCCAAGTAGCGGGAAGAGTAAGAACTTTACATCTTAACATATATAATACAAACAAAATCCTATCTTGGTCGAATCTTAAATGAATAAGAAAAAAATAGGATTCTATTTTATTTTATCTAGAAGGAATAAACAAACAAGGAATATGCAAACCATGGATAAATCCAAACAACCTTTTCGTAAATCCAAGCGATCTTTTCGTAGGCGTTTACCCCCAATTGGATCGGGGGATCGAATCGATTATAGAAACATGAGTTTAATTAGTCGATTTCTTAGTGAACAAGGAAAAATCTTATCTAGACGAACGAATAGGTTGACCTTGAAACAACAACGATTAATTACTATTGCTATAAAACAAGCTCGTATTTTATCTTTGTTACCTTTTCGTAATAATGAGAAACAATTGGAGAGAGTGGAGTCGATCCCTAGAACTACAGGTCCTAGAACCAAAAATAAATAAATAGACTCTTCAAAACTCCAATCAGAACTCAAGCTCATATTAATGTTTTGCTCGAAAAAACTAGAATCCAGATTTGATTCTTATATTATAAAAAAGGAAAAATAGGGAATAAATCTTTTTTTCTTGAAAGATGTTCGTTTATTCTTACTACTCAAATCTGAATCTATTTTTCTTCTATCTTCCCGGAGTCCATTCTCCGGGAAATCCTGTTTCAATCATTCTTGTTTCCTGTATAATAGATTCTATTAAGATTCTTTTATTTGATTTGTATTTTTCTTTTATTTTTGATTAAAAATTTTATTTGAAATAATATCAAAACAATTCTTATTTGATAGGGCTATTTGCGCAAGTATTTTACGATTCAGAAGCAATTGTCTCTTGTACAGATTGTGGATGAATAGGCTATAACTATAGAATAGCCTATCCTCACGAGTTACCGCATTTATCCGAGTGATCCACAAACGACGAAAATCTCTCTTTTTTCTGCTCCTATCTCGATGAGAGGAAACCAAAGCTCTCATTCTTTGTTGAGTAGTCGTTCGAGTAAGTCTTGAATGAGCCCCTTTAAAGGTTGATGCAAATAAACGAATCTTTTTTCGACGTCTCCGAGCTGTATATCCTCGTTTAACTCTGGTCATTGAATCAAATGAAACTTTCTTGAATAACTAATTGATTTCTCTTCTTTCAGTCATCCTTTTCCTCCGGTCGATTAATAACAAAACGGATTATTCCAATATATAAAATATAAATTCCAATGGCTTCTGCGACTATGACCTTCCCAACCACGATTTTTTATTTCTTCGAGGTATCTCGCTGCTACTAAAGAAAAAAGAATAGTGGGTTCCCTCGTTTCTATGGCAACTTTTGAAACGGTGAGGTCCTCTCTATACACCGGAGCCCCTTTTTTCATTTCATCAAATTTTATTGTGAACTTGTATAGTTCACATTCTTTGGCTCTACACATCTATTTTTCAATTCGAATTAGAAAGTAATAGTCCTTTTCACAAAGAAGCTATCCATACAGTGACGGTATTGAATTCTGAAAGTTGGCTAGGTAGCTGACCCTGTTAGTCCGTTTTTTCAAGAAAAGGAATAGGAGCATAATCTTTTTCCTCCGCTTAATGGATAACTCTTTGTTACCAATGGAGAATCCCTTCTCATCTCAAACGGAATGATTGGATTTGCACCAATAGAAACCATAAATTCATAAGTAAATGATAGATCTTCATTTTTAGATACTAGTCAATTAAACGGCCGTCTTCCACTAAAAAATTTTTTCATTTCTTCAAACTCATGATCTGAACTGAACGAGTCGCACATACACCCTAGTACATGTTCCTCGACGCTGAGGACATCCTCGAAGAGCGGGAGATTTCGTGACATTTCTTATCGGCTGTCTTGCGTTTCTAATAAGTTGTTTAATGGTTGGCATAGCGTGTCTATAGAGTCTCATTCTAGATAGAATAGAGCGGGTTGGTTTAGATCGATCTTAACCTGATAGTTGATGATTATGAATGATTTCTATTCACACAGAAAATTCGAATTTTTAAAAGGAATTCGTATATTTATATGGAACCCCCAGTATTTTCATTTTCGACCGCTACAAGATCAACGATGCCATGAGCTTGGGCTTCTGTTGCTGACATAAAAACATCCCTTTCCATATCTTCGGATATAACCCATAAAGGGTTGCCCGTTCTTTGTACATAAACTTTTGTGAGAGTTTCGCGAAGTTTCAATAGTTCTTCTGCTTCCAGGATAAAATCCCCTGCTTGTGCCTCGTAAAAAGAACTAGCAGGTTGGTGAATCATAACCCTGATGATATTGATATAACATCATGAACGGTTCTTCTATCTATATATTGCACGATTGGGTTAAAGTAAGGGGGAATTCAAATAACAATAAAAAATAGAATTAAACAACCGTACGGGCATTTTTTGTACATTGCATACGGCTCTGCAATGGAATTTATTTTTTCGGTAGAAAAAATTCTATCGAAAAGAATAAATAGAACCTATCCGATCCAAATAATAATCCATTTACCACCCTTCCTTTCGTAGTAGTTAAAAAGATACTATGATGGTTCTGTTACTTTATATATTTATCTATTTATCTCGTCTGTGGTTTAGCAATCCCAAAGTTTCTTTTTAATATGATCCAAGAAGGAGAAATCTATTTTTTTCCATTTTTTTAACTCTTTTTCTCATAACATAAAAATAAGAAAGAGACTTCTGGTGTGGAAGAATAATGGTTTGTGACGCTAAAATTGACTCTTGCTTGATACATAAAATCAAATTAGGAATAACCCTTCTTTCATACTACTATCTCGATACAAAATATAATGTTCTAAAAAAACAATAACGGTTTGTTCATATCGAACTCGAAGTGCCATGCTATTATTACTTATTCTTTATTTGATTCATATTCGATACAGCGAAGGCATAGTATTCTTTTTTTTATCAAATAAAAAGACTCATTGGCGCCAAGCGTGAGGGAATGCTAGACGTTTGGTAATTTCTCCTCCGACCAGAATGAAAGATCCCATTGAAGCGGCTAATCCCATACATATTGTATGTACATCCGGTGACACAAATTGCATAGCATCATAAATGGCTATTCCTGGTATTACCCATCCGCCTGGAGAATTTATAAACAAATAAAGATCCTTAGTATCATCTTCTATGCTGAGATATACCATGAGACCAACAAGTTGATTCGAGATCTCGCAACCAACATGTTGGCCTAAAAAAAGTAATCTTTCTCGATAAAGTCGGTTGATTAGGGCAAAATTGTATCCCTGAGGAACCGTACGTGCACCTTTGGATGCATACGGTTCGAAAGAATTGCGAAAAAAAAATCAATGTGTCGATTCCAATCCTATTTCTTTCTTTTTTTCACATGAGTTTTGCCCTCCTTCCCCTTCCCTTTATTCTATAATGTAAAAAAGAAAAAAGAATTTTATGAACTTATTGAACTAACTTCT